GTTTTTACTCAGAAAACCTTTGAGTTTAGCTTTGGCTTTCTTAAATCATCGTGGTTCTAGTATGAATCTGAGGTTTCAATTGATTCATAGGGTCTCAACAAGAGAATTCCTATAAAAAAAAAGATAGGGAAGAGAAGATTCAAGAGGCCTGTCACGATTAACATAAAGAAAGATGGATGAGCCAACTTGAGATTTTATTTCTTGGCATTATCATCACAAAGAAGAGATTCCGGATTTTTCTTACTTCGTATCTTTGGGTCAAATCGAGTCAAGCGGCTAAGCCACAAGAAGTTTGAAACTCTCTATTCCATATCCGTTGAACCCAGTATTTGTGTGTTTCGGCTTGAGCCGTACGAGATGAAATTCTCATATACGGCTCTCAGAGGGGGAGTCTTTCTTGGGTTACCTATCTCAATAAAGTATATGATTGGTTCGAGGAACGTCTCGAGATTCAAGCGATTGCAGATGATATAACTAGTAAATATGTTCCTCCTCATGTCAACATATTTTATTGTCTAGGGGGGATTACGCTTACTTGTTTTTTAGTACAAGTAGCTACGGGTTTTGCTATGACCTTTTACTATCGTCCAACTGTTACAGAGGCTTTTTCCTCTGTTCAATACATAATGACTGAGGTCAACTTTGGTTGGTTAATTCGATCAGTTCATCGATGGTCAGCAAGTATGATGGTTCTAATGACGATCTTGCACGTATTTCGTGTGTATCTTACAGGTGGGTTTAAAAAACCCCGCGAATTAACTTGGGTTACAGGGGTGGTTCTGGCTGTATTGACCGCATCTTTTGGTGTAACTGGTTATTCCTTACCTCGGGACCAAATTGGCTATTGGGCAGTAAAAATTGTAACAGGCGTGCCTGAAGCTATTCCTATAATAGGATCACCCTTGGTAGAATTATTACGTGGAAGTGCTAGTGTGGGCCAGTCCACTTTGACTCGTTTTTATAGTTTGCATACTTTTGTATTGCCTCTTCTTACTGCCGTATTTATGTTAATGCACTTTCCAATGATACGTAAGCAAGGTATTTCAGGTCCTTTATAGAGAAGGCAGATTATAGATATTTGTAATTTATCATATCGGGGAGGAACAAGAGTCTTTCATTGCTACAAATATGGATTATTAAAGAATAAGGCATGTTATTTGGATACTTCTATTCAACTCTGAAGTATTGTTTATTTGATACGAATCGAATAGTTGAAGTATATTTTTCTAAAAGAGGATGGATTATGGGAGTGTGTGACTTGAACTATTGATTGGTCCATGCAGATATATGATTTTATCCGCCACGTTGAAATTCACAACCTAACGTGTCTCCGCATCCAACCATCACGTTAGTCCCTTTAATGTAGCATAGGATAGGCTGGTTCGCTTGAGGAGAATATTTTCTATGATCATACCCGAATCATGTCATGCATGAACAGGCTCCGTAAGATCCCTAGAATAAGTGATGTGGAATGATCCAATGTTCTATTTATTCCACTTTGTTTTATTTTTCTTTTTTTTTTTTTAGTAATTTTCTTATAATTAATTTATAGTATTAGTATTTCGTATTAATTTGATAGTAATCTTAGTAAGTTTTTTATAGTATGTAGATGCATTCATTTCCTCTGCATCGACCCTGATCTATGATACTATTGGAGTTCAATAAGGGATCTAAGGAAGAACAGGGGCTAGACTTTATTAGTAACAAGTAAAAATTTTGTATTTTTGTATGTAATACAATCGAGATGTTGTGGGGATGAATACCAACCAAAAGACATGAGACAATCCAAAAAGCACTTGATCATGATCAAATTTGTAAGCCTACTTGGATATTGAGCATTTCCTTGTTGCCAGAACTTAATTCTTTGCAATGAATAATGAATCCTAGACAATAAAATATGTTGAAACTCGGGGAAATGGAATTTTATAAATCTTTTCTTACATAGAGTAATTCTACATTATATATGTAGATATGTATGAAATATAGATCTTCTATGGACCTATTTATGTTCTATGGATCTATTTCTGTGATTCTTTTGATTCTTGCTCGAGCCGGATGATAAAAAATTATCATGTCCAGTTCCTTTGGGGGATGGATCCACAAGAATTCACCTATCCAAATAACAAAGAAACCTGATTTGAATGATCCTGTATTAAGAGCTAAATTGGCTAAAGGGATGGGACATAATTATTATGGAGAACCTGCATGGCCCAATGATCTTTTATATATTTTCCCAGTAGTAATTCTAGGCACTATTGCATGTAATGTGGGCTTAGCAGTTCTAGAGCCGTCAATGATCGGTGAACCGGCGGATCCGTTTGCAACTCCGTTGGAAATACTACCCGAATGGTACTTCTTTCCTGTATTTCAAATACTTCGCACAGTACCCAATAAGTTATTGGGTGTTCTTTTAATGGTTTCAGTACCAATAGGATTATTGACAGTACCTTTTTTGGAGAATGTCAATAAATTCCAAAATCCATTTCGCCGTCCAGTAGCTACAACAGTCTTTTTGATCGGTACCGCAGTAGCTCTTTGGTTAGGTATTGGAGCAACTTTACCTATTGAGAAATCCCTAACTTTAGGTCTTTTTCAAATTGATTAAACCGTGAAATACCACGATATAGGTATCTAAGGAAGGTCCCCTTCTGGATCTTCCCTAGATACATCAATCTTATTATGATCTATTCTGCAAATATATCGACCGTGTCGGAGATTAAAAACTTATTCTATTCTTTTTTATTTCTAAAAACTAAAAAAGAAAAAATCCCAAAGGATTTAAAATGAAAACTTTTTCTTAGGTAAATTTATTGCAAAATGCTTCTGTAGAGTGCCTAATATCTGTTTTACATCTTCTATGCGAAAATATTCCATTTTCAGAAGATCTTCTTTACTGTGACTCAAAAGGTCCAATAATGTATGTATATTGGACCTTTTGAGACAATTATAAGTCCTGGAAGACAATTCTGATTGGTCAATAAAAATATATGTCAATGGAATTCCTTTTTTGTTTTTCTTGAGATTAGTGAATCTGTCTTGAAAGGAAAAAACGGGTAGATTCCATCTGTTTTCATTCTCCTCGAAATTCATGTCCTCTTCCTCTGCATGTAGAAAAGGAATAAATAAATCAATCAAATTACGAGAAGCTTCATAAAGTGCTTCTTTAGGAGTTAAACTTCCATTCGTCCATATTTCTAGAAAGAGTATCTCTTGTTTTTCATTCCCATTCCCATACGAATGAATACTATGATTCGCATTTCGAACAGGCATAGATACAATATCTATAGGATAACTTCCATCGTGAGAGTCGTTTGTGGATTTCATACGATATCCGCGATCTCTCTTGATTTGTAATTCAATACACAAATCAATTGGTTCTGTCAGGTTAGCTATATGCTGTGTCGTGTCAACTATTTCTACAGAAGGTGGTGAGATGATATCTTGAGCTGTTATGTATTTGGGACCCCTAACGCAAATGGATGCGTCCCTAACTCCATAGAGATTACTTCTCAATACAATCTCTTTCAAATTTATTAAAATCTCATGTACTGATTCTTCAATACCTGCTATCGTAGAATATTCATGCAGCACATTTTCAGATGTTGCACGTGTGATACATGTTCCTTCTATTTCTCCAAGTAAAGCCCTTCGCATGGCAATACCTATGGTATCGGCTTGACCTTTCCTAAGCGGGGACAGAACGAAACGACCATAATAAAGACGCTTGCTGTCTACTCTTGACTCAACACATTTCCACTGTAGTGTTCGAGTGGATCCTGCTACTTCTTCTCGAACCATACTATTATTTTTCTTTTATTTATGATTATTGGTTATGATTATTGGATCAGATCATTGAATCATTTATTTCTCTTAGAATCTCTTGAATTCTTATTTCTATACACGTCTTTTTTTAGGGGGGCGACATCCATTATGCGGCATGGGTGTTACATCACGTACGAAACTTAATAGCATTCCATTTCTACGAATAGCTCGTAATGCCGCATCTCTTCCGAGACCTGGACCTTTTATCATAACTTCTGCTCGTTGCATACCCCGATCAACTAATGTACGAATAGCATTAAATGCCGCGGCTTGAGCAGCATAGGGTGTTCCTTTTCTTGTGCCTCTGAATCCAGAAGTACCTGCGGAAGCCCAAGAAACCACCCGACCTCGTACGTCTGTAACAGTTACAATAGTATTGTTGAAACTCGCTTGAACATGAATAACTCCTTTTGGTATTCTACGTTCATTCTTATTTGAACCAATACGTGCATTCTTACGTAAACCAATTTTTGCTATAGGTTTTGTCATATTTCATTAGATCGTATTCATAAAAATAAAATAAAAAGAAAGAAGAATCAGAAATCTACATAAAGATACGGATACGGGAATATCCATTTCATATGAAAACGAATCCTTTCTTCTTCTTTCTTTTTACATGTACATGGGTTTTTCTTTTAAAGAGTTCTTGATTTAGAACTTGAGAAGGATTACCCCTGTCTCTGTTTATGTCTCGGATTGGAACAAATGACTATAATTCGCCCCCGCCTACGAATCAAGCGACATTTTTCACAAATTTTACGAACAGAAGCCCTTATTTTCATATTTCTCATTCCTTACTTTCATTCGGAATCTATTTTTTTTGGAAACAACAATCAGTTTATTGTATTTTTGAACTTCGAATTATATCCCTACGAAAAGGATGTTTAAAATAATGATCTAATCGTTCGAATCTTTTTTGCGAAGTCTATAAATTATACGTCCCCTGGTTGAATCATAACGACTCATTTCGATTTTGACTCTATCTCCGGGTAGTATACGTATAAAACTGCGCCGGATTCTTCCTGAAATATAACCTAGAATTAGATCTTCATTATCTAACCGAACTCGGAACATACCGTTGGGAAGTGATTCAGTAATTAAACCCTCATGAATTAATTTTTGTTCTTTCATTCCAGGGAACCCCCTTTAAGTATCAACTAATAGAGGAAGAGTTCTATAACTCACTTCTCCTCTCTATTTTACAAATAGTAAGTTCGAGAGAAAATTAGGGTACCCCAGGAGAATCACCATATATAACACAAAATTTCTCCTCCAATTTTTTCTAGTCGAGCTTCTCGATCTGTCATTATACCTCGAGAAGTAGAAAGAATTAAAATTCCCATTCCGCCTAAAATCTTAGGAATTCGTTGATAGTTGGAATAGATTCGTAGACCGGGTCGGCTGATACGCTTTAAAATTCTTCTATTCCCTTTCCTAGTCTTTCTATGTCGTAAGGTTGAAACCAAGAAATTTTTTTGACTTTCTTGATGTTTTCGAACATTTTCAATAAAACCTTCTCGTAAAAGTATTTTCACAATGTTTTTAGTGATATTAGTAGATACTATTTGAACTCTTCCCTTTTGATCTATGTCAGCATTTCTTATAGAAGTTATTATATCGGCAATAATGTCCCTACCCATGACGAACTATAGTTATTGGTGCCTCCTAATTTTGATATAATCAACATGCTTCTTTTTTGTTTTCTTTTTTATTGAATTTTTTTTTTAATTCTTAAATTATAAAAAATTATTAGAAATTTCAAAGTATATGTATGAGACACAATCTATTCTATTAATCAGATCTATTTCAGATATTTGAATATTCTAAATATAAATAATAATAATATATAATATATATAGATATTATATATAATCTATAAGACTTCGGGTGCTAATGAAACTATTTTAGTAAAATTCAATTGTCGCAATTCCCGAGCAATTGCACCAAAGATTCGAGTTCCTTTTGGATTTCCTTCTTGATCAATGATAACCGCTGCATTGTCATCATATCGTATTATCATGCCGTTATCACGTTTGAGTTCTTTACATGTGCGTACAATCACAGCTCTAATTATTTCTGATCTTTCTAGAGGCATGTTGGGCACTGCTTCTTTGATTACAGCAACAATAACATCGCCAATATGAGCATATCGGTGATTACCAGTTCCTATGATTCGAATACACATCAATTCTTGAGCTCCACTGTTATCCGCTACATTCAAAAGGGTATGAGGTTGAATCATATCATTTTTATTTTAATCTCTTATTTCAATGCAAGGGATAATGGAAAAAAGAAATATTGTCTGTCCAGAGATAAAGAAATCCGTGATTGTTTTTTCATTCTCAATACTCCTTCTTCTTCTTTTACTATTGTTTACCTATCCTGAAATAAAAAATTGAGTTCGTATAGGCATTTTGCATGCAGCTATTTCCATAGCAGCTTTGGCTACAGTTTCTGATACTCCACTCATTTCATAAAGTATTCGGCCCGGTTTAACAACGGATACCCAATATTCGGGGGATCCCTTGCCCGAACCCATACGTGTTTCTGTAGGTCTTACAGTAACAGGTTTGTCGGGAAAGATACGTACCCATATTTTTCCACCACGACGCGCATATCGTGTCATTGCTCTTCGCCCTGCTTCTATTTGTCTAGCTGTGATCCAAGCAGGTTCAAGTGCCTGAAGAGCGTATCTGCCAAAACAAATATGATTGCCTCGGCAAGATATTCCCTTCATTCTACCTCTATGTTGTTTACGAAATCTGGTTCTTTTGGGGTTATAGTTGATGGTTGTTTCTGAATTCCATCTCTACTGCAGAGCCGGACATGAGAGTTTCTTCTCATCCAGCTCCTCGCGAATGAAATGATTCAATAATATTACATATACACATGTATTTATGTATTTCATTCTATCAAAAGAAAGAATATACTAATTCTTTTATATTGAATTTGTTACATAGGTAGCTCTGTATTGTATATATAACTAGGCGTGTTTGTTTATATATGTTTATATATAATGCTTCTTTCTTTTATCAAATATCAAGATTTCTAAAGTATTTTACTTTACCTCTATTGAATCACGCCAACAGTCATCCAAATAAATGAAATTATTAAATGAAATAAAAAAAAAAAAGGTTTCGCGGGCGAATATTGACTCTTTCCTCCTTCATTTGTAGGGTCAATTCATGATCATTTAGAAGAAATCCATTTTTTCTTGGTTCATTCCGCCATCCTACCCAATGAATCATTAGGATTGATTCGTTTTCAAGAAAATCCTATGTAATCACAGGTTCCATCGTTCCCATAGCTTCTCTATTAATACTTAGGCCTGAACTCTGCAATGGAGCTCTCAACAAAATATGTTATTTGTTTCCGAGTCAATCTCCTCAGTTTTTCTTAACCCGAAGCTCAATTTAATTATTCTCTATTTTTTATTATTTCTCTTATCTGTTTTTCTATCTTATTACCTTATTACATACATAATAACATACATAATAGACTTATCCATTCCATATTTATTATATTATTTTTAATTTATTATAATTTAGATTATTATTTTTATTATATTTCTTATTCTATTGTAATTGTATATTTTGTATTCTTATTTGATGTTGATGCTTTATAACACTGCCTTTTTTATGGAGTAATTCTTCATAAACCATACATATGGGAATCATATATCATTGATATCTTTATTCTCTCTTTCTATCATCCTTCCATTTTTCCACATCCCTTTTTTTTTTCACAATTCATAATCAGATTACTTTTTTATGAAAAGAATTTCAGTTGCTACAACTATATGATCGATTCAGTCATATAGTGACTGTTTCTTGGGATCTCGACAATACGAAGCAATAAGTTGGTTATTAGTTTTGAGTTTCTTTAGTTTTGATAGTTACTAAGTTTATAGTGGGGTCAGCCTGTTTTTTTTTTTATCTCAATTCTCAATTCTAAAGAAAAAACTAACGAGTCACACACTGAGCATAGCAATTATACTAAAATCTAAATTAAATTATTAAATTCAAGGGTAAATCAAATTTTTATTCAACCTTCTAGAATTAGAATTGTTCGTTTTTCTTTGATTAAGAAAAAAAAATAAAAAGAAGAAAAGAGTTTCTAAATTTTTTCTATTGATGAGCAGAATGGCGAGATAAAGAAAGGTCCATTATTCTTATTTTCTTATTCTTATTCTTGTTTTACAAATATCCAAATTTTGATGCCTAAGACTCCATAAATAGTTCTAATTGTATGGGAACAGTGATCAATTTTAGCGCGAATTGTTTGTAAAGGAACTCTGCCTTCTCTGATCCATTCGACACGTGCAATCTCTTTTCCGTCGATACGCCCTGCAATTTGTACTTGAATTCCTTTTGTACCCGTTTGTTCAGTTAATTCAATAGCTTTTTTCATTGCCTTTCGAAATGAGACTCTATTTTTTAATTGTAAAGCTATATATTCTGCAAGAATATTAGGTTGGCCATAAGGCTTTTCAATTCTTGTGATAGCAATGTTGAGTCTCCGGTTTACAGAATGAAACTCTTTTTGTACATTCATCTGTAATTCTTCGACTCCCCGTGTTCGTCCTTCTATTAATAAATTTGGAAATCCAATATAGATTATGACCTGAATCAAATCTATTCTTTTTTTAATTCCTATATGGGCAATTCCTTCGAAACCTGAGGATATTTTCTTATTTTTTTTTACATAGTCCTTAATACAATTCCGTATTCTTTCATCTTCTTGTAGACCCATGGAAAAATTCTTTGGTTTTGCGAACCAAAAAGAATGATGACTTTGAGTTATTCCAAGTCTGAAACCAAGTGGATTTATTTTTTGTCCCATATTTTTCTATTATTTTTCCATCCATTTTTTTTCTAAATAGGAATCTAATTTTTAGATTTTTCTTTTAAAAAAATCTTTATATGACAAGTGGTTTTTTTTATCAGATAACTACGCCCTCGAGCCCGGGGTCTTAACTTTTTCACAATAGCACCTCTATTGACTTCAGCTTTACTAAGAAATAAATCAGCTTCATTCAAACCCATATTATGACTAGCATTTGCTGCTGCAGAATAAACTAATTTTAAAATTGGATAAGATGCCCAATAAGGCATTAGTTCCAGTATCATGAGTGTTTCCTCATAAGAACGTCCGCGAATCTGATCAATTACTCTTCGTGCTTTGAAAACAGACATACATATATGTTGAGCTAAGACTTTTGCTTCTCTATCCGAATTTTCGTTCTTTATCATAAAAGTTCTCCCCCGCCAATGAATGATAAGTGTCTAGGTGAAGTATAGTATAAGATAAGTCAGATAGAAAAAGAAAATAAATATGCCTATACTCTTACTATTTACTAGAAGATTCTAAGATAAAGACTCTTAAGTCTAAATACTATTAAGATAAGGCTTTTCACATGAATACTTAGTAGAACGACTAACGACGAGATTTATTATCGTTTCTCGCGTGTCTCACGAAAGTGAGAGTAGGTGCGAATTCTCCCAATTTGTGACCGACCATACGATCTGTGATATAAATAGGTAAATGTTCCTTTCCATTATGAATAGCGATTGTATGGCCAATCATTGTGGGTATAATGGTAGATGCCCGAGACCAAGTCACTATGATTTCTTTCTCCTCCCTCCTGTTGAGTTTTTCAATTCTTCCCGATAAATGATTAGCTACAAAAGGATTTTTTTTTAGTGAACGTGTCACGGCTGATTACTCCTTTTTTTACATTTTAGAAATTGGCATTCTATGTCCAATATCTCGATCTTAATCTGAAGTATAATGATGAATGGAAAAAAGAGAAAATCCTTTAGCTAGATAAGGGAAGGGGCGGATGTAGCCAAGTGGATCAAGGCAGTGGATTGTGAATCCACCATGCGCGGGTTCAATTCCCGTCGTTCGCCCATCACATTATTTCCAATTCCAAAAATTCGATTTTCAATGTTCCTATTTACGGCGACGAAGAATAAAACTATCACTATATTTGTTCCTTTTCCTACTTCTTCTTCCAAGCGCAGGATAACCCCAAGGGGTTGTGGGTTTTTTTCTACCAATTGGGGCTCTCCCTTCACCGCCCCCATGGGGATGGTCTACAGGGTTCATAACTACTCCTCTTACTACAGGACGCTTACCTAGCCAACACTTAGATCCAGCTCTACCCAAACTTTTTTGGTTCACCCCAACATTACCCACTTGTCCGACTGTTGCTAAGCAGTTTTTGGATATCAAACGGACCTCCCCAGATGGTAATCTTAATGTGGCCGATTTACCCTCTTTTGCAATCAGTTTCGCTACAGCGCCTGCTGCTCTAGCTAATTGTCCACCCTTTCCAAGTGTGATTTCTATGTTATGTATGGCCGTGCCTAAGGGCATATCGGTTGAAGTAGATTCTTCTTTTTTATCAATCAAAACCCCTTCCCAAACTGTACAAGCTTCTTACAAAGCATACGGCTTTCTAGATGTATATGATGATATCTAGACAGATGGATCTTATATGAATCGTATGATGAAGTACCACATGAGTGGATATATAGGAATCCAAATCTGCCGAATCACTCATGTTATGATCTTCTACATCCTAGGTCTCCCCGTTCCGTCATCTGGCTTATGTTCTTCATGTAGCATTCAGACCGGATGACTCTATGAAATTACGTCGATACTTCCACATATTACGGGTAACGTAGGAGACATCTATATTTTTCCCCGGGGGGTCTTTCTAATTACCACTGCTTAGCTTTCAATTCGCCTCTGACCATCAAATGAAATGTGAATAACCCGTCCTCCTCTCTTTGAAACAAGGGGCGCTTCCGGTTCTGTGCGCGCTTCAAACAATTTTGTCTTCTCCATATTACCATATCTCTAGAGTCAATAATTTTCTATGAGGAACTACTGAACTCAATCACTTGCTGCCGTTACTCAACAGTTTTCTGTTGAGGTCTATCCCGTAGAGGTACTCCAATCGGATCGGTGATCGATTTCTAGGTTTCGTCGTAAACCTAATTGGTTACTTCCAATTACGTAAATCAATAGTTCAAACCGCACTCAAAGGTAGGGCATTTCCCATTGATATAGGAACTTCTGTACCAGAAACAATGGTATCTCCAATTATAGCCCCTCTGGGATGTAAAATATATCTCTTCTCACCATCCCCATAGTGTATGAGACAAATGTATGCATTTCGATTAGGGTCATATTCTATGGTTACGATTCTACCAGATATCTCTTTTTCATTCCGTCGAAAGTCGATTTTACGGTATAGACGCTTATGACCTCCCCCTCTATGCCCTGCGGTAACGATCCCTCTGGCATTACGACCTTTACCACAACGATGCTGTCCATAGATCAAATTATTTCGTGGATTGGATTTCACTTGACTGTCTACGGCTCCATTGCGTGTGCTCGGGGTAGAAGTTTTGTATAAATGTATTGCCGTGTTATTAAGTCTTTTGCTTTAAGTTCTTTTCTCTATAAGAGGTGGAATAGAATAACCCGGTTGAAGCGTAATGATCATACGTCTGTAATGCATTGTATGTCCCATAATAGGTCCCATCCTTCTACCCTTTCCCGGGAGTCGATGACTATTCATAGCTATTACCTTGACACCAAAGAAGAGTTCGACCCAATGCTTTATTTCTGTCCTAGTTGATCCTGATTCGACATTAGAAGTATATTGATTGTTCCCCAATAACCGAATACTTTTTTCTGTAAATACTGCATATTTGATTCCATCCATAAATCCATTTTCTTCCCTATGAGTTCCAGTATCGATAAGAATTCTAGTTCTTACTGTTCATATGTTATGGTATGAATATACCATACCAATTCGCTATGTATGGATGATGAGATTCCATTGATACAGAGCCAATTCCAATAGACTTATTGAATGTTCCCATTGGCGTGCATCCAGCAGGAATTGAACCTACGAATTTGCCAATTATGAGTTGGGCGCTTTAACCATTCAGCCATGGATGCTTAACGGGGATCCTCGTACATCGTGAATAACCAAATTCCAATTGAAATGAAATCTTTAGGAGGAATCAATGAAACGACATCAATCCAAATCCTGGATATTCGAATTGAGAGAGATCAAGAATTCTCACTATTTCTTAGATTCATGGATCAAATTCGATTCAGTGGGATCTTTCACTCACATTTTTTTCCACCAAGAACGTTTTATGAAACTCTTTGACCCCCGAATTTGGAGTATCCTACTTTCACGTGATTCACAGGGTGCAACAAGCAATCGATATTTCACGACCAAAGGTGTAGTACTGCTTGTAGTAGTGGTCCTTATATCTCGTATTAACAATCGAAAGATGGTCGAAAGAAGAAATCTCTATTTGATGGGGCTTCTTCCTATACCTATGAATTCCATTGGACCCAGAAAGGAGACATTGGAAGAATCTTTTTGGTCTTCCAATAGAAATAGGTTGATTGTTTCGCTCCTGTATCTTCCAAAAGGGAAAAAGATTTCTGAGAGTTGTTTCATGGATCCGCAAGAGAGTACTTGGGTTATCCCAATAAAGAAAAAGCGTATCATGCCTGAATCTAACCGGGGTTCGCGGTGGTGGAGGAACCGGATCGGAAAAAAGAGGGATTCTAGTTGTCAGATATCTAATGAAACCGTAGCTGGAATTGAGATCTCATTCAAAGAGAAAGATAGCAAATAT